TGAATAAACAAAAAAAATCAAGCAAGAAAGGGCCGAAGAATTCAACGAATGGTTAGAAAGAAGGAAAGGAGAAACTCAAGTTGTATAGATTCAGGAAAGACTCAACAAATAGGAACTAACAAGGAGAATTCTGATGATCTGATGGAATATTTTTATTTTAATTTGGAGTTATTACTGATTTCGACTGGCTGAATCTTAGTCGATGGAATAATTAAGTAATAATTTTTTCGTTGATTGTATTATTAACCATTTCTTTTTTTTGTGTGAGGAACTTATCATGAATCCACTTATTTCTGCCGCTTCCGTTATTGCTGCTGGGTTGGCTGTAGGGCTTGCTTCTATTGGACCAGGAGTTGGTCAAGGTACTGCTGCAGGCCAAGCTGTAGAAGGTATTGCGAGACAGCCCGAAGCAGAAGGTAAAATACGAGGTACTTTATTGCTTAGTTTGGCTTTTATGGAAGCTTTAACAATTTATGGATTGGTTGTAGCATTAGCTCTTTTATTTGCGAATCCTTTTGTTTAATTCTAATAAAAAAAAATACGTATTTTTTTCTTTGGACTTGACGCTTGCCTGCTTGCCTTTTCGCATTATACCAAGATTTCGCTCCTACAATTACTTTGAGAAAACCCGGGGGGAAGGGCTGATTTGAGGATGAGGAATTAGTGTTACCGATTCGCTTTCTTCCTTCCCCTTCTTAGTCCAACGAAAGCTGTTTAGGAAATAGTGCAACAAACGAGGTATTTAGCAATTTACACGAAAACCCACCCGGTCCCTAATCCTATTCGAATAAGTCTTATTCTTATTTGAAATCTCAATTGAAAAAGAAAATACATTGTGAAATGGAATCGATTTTGAATCTATTTTCAATTTCTAAATAGGAAATAGGTCAAGTAATACAACAAAAAATGATGTTCGATTTTTTAGTCTATCTATAAGAGGAGATCGTATGAAAAATGTAACCGATTCTTTCGTTTCCCCGGGTCATTGGCCATCTGCCGGGAGTTTCGGATTTAATACCGATATTTTAGCAACAAATCCAATAAATCTCAGTGTAGTGATTGGTGTATTGATCTTTTTTGGAAAGGGAGTGTGTGCGAGTTGTTTATTTCAAGAATAGACTGGATTCAACCAGCTGCGCCCCTTTTCGGTATAACTAGTAAAGAAAGGTGCATGATCTCGCGAATTACTTCTGAATAAATTAAGAAATCATATAATCATATGTAAGAACCATAGCATTTCGTGATTCGTTGGTAAATATACTTTGATTCTCTAGCAACCAATAATGTGGACCTATTAACATGGTTAAAGCTAAACTGTTTGAAGTTCAGCCACAGCATGGTACTCTTTCTACCACTATATTAATACTGAAATGGTTTTCCATTTCCAAGGAATAGTTAGAAATTTATCGATATATAACACTCATATCGATAAAAAGATTAGAAACCTTTATTGGTATTGGAAAGGGGTTCATCCTTTTTTCTTTTTTTTACATTTGTGTTTAAATGCCAAATGCTGAGTTGATGACCTATTTATAAAAAAAATATAAAATAATAAATTTTGGATTTGAAAAAAAACAACTTTGCTGACAATTACATATTTTTTGTTTGGTCAGAAGAGTCCTCCAAATATTCCGGCCTTGGATTATTGATTCATTTCCAATTTTGTTCGAATATGAACAAAAAGAGTAGAGGATAGGTTCATTACATTCAAAAAAGATATGGAAATTGGCCATAAAAAATGGAAGTAATTGAGCGTGAGAGCCAAATGAATTGAAAGATTCAAGTTTGGTTCGGGAAGGGATCATGAAAGTTTTGAAATGAATGGAAAGATAATCTACTTTCATTAAGTGATTTATTAGATAATCGAAAACTGCGAATCGTGAATACTATTCGAAATTCAGAAGAACTGCGCGAAAGGGCCGTTGAACAGCTAGAAAAAGCCCGGGCTCGCTTACGGAAAGTGGAAATGGAAGCAGATCAGTTTCGAGCGAATGGATATTCTGAAATAGAACGAGATAAATTGAATTTGATTAATTCAACTTATAAAACTTTAGAACAATTAGAAAATTACAAAAACGAAACCATTCATTTTGAACAACAAAGGGCGATTAATCAAGTACGCCAGCGGGTTTTTCAACAAGCCCTACAAGGAGCTCTAGGAACTCTTAATAGTTGTTTGAGCAACGAGTTACATTTACGTACCATCAATGCTAATATTGGCATGTTTGGCGCAATGAAAGAAATAACCGATTAGGCCTTCTACTGTGGGTAAGGTATTATTTTTTTTGTTTCCAAAAAAGAATTCATTTAATTTAAGAAAGACTCATGACAACCATTCGAGCTGATGAAATTTATAATATTATTCGCGAACGTATTGAACAATATAATAGAGAAGTCAAGATTGTAAATACGGGTACCGTACTTCAAGTGGGCGATGGCATTGCTCGTATTCACGGTCTTGATGAAGTAATGGCAGGCGAATTAGTCAAATTTGAAGAGG